GTTCTTGTAGTTAAAGTCCTATAACGACGGCTTTTCAGGCCGTAGATCTCGGAGAAAGGCCGAGTGGGAACTTATGATGGAATTTGTTATATTTTTGGGTCTGTGTTTTGTTTTAGGGGGGTTGGCAGTTGCATCTAATCCTTCTCCTTATTATGGGGTACTGGGATTAGTGGTAGCGGCTGTTGCGGGATGTGGTTGATTGGTGAGTTTAGGGGTTTCTTTCGTATCTTTGGTGCTGGTTATGGTTTATTTAGGGGGAATGTTGGTAGTGTTTGTTTATTCAGTGTCTTTAGCGGCGGATCCTTATCCTGAGGCTTGGGTGAATTGAGGGGTTGTTGGTTATGGTTTTGGGATGGCTTTAGTTGTTATTGTGGGACTTGCTATGGGGGGTGTTTTAGAGTTTCTGGTAGATGGGGGGACAGTGAATAGTGGAGGTTTGTTGTCGGTTCGGTCGGACTTTAGTGGGGTGGCTGTGCTTTATTCGGAGGGGGTTGGGCTGCTTCTGATTGGGGGATGAGGGCTGCTGTTGACTTTGTTTGTGGTATTGGAGCTTGTGCGGGGGTTATCTCGGGGGGCAATTCGGGCTGTGTAGAGGGAGGAAGGGGGGGAATCAGGAAGTAGTTTAGCTTAAAATACCAGCTTTGGGAGTTGGTGACAAGGGTTTGAATCCTTTCTTCCTGATGGGGTAACTCTAAGAAGGGGTTTAATCTTCAATCTTTGGCTTACAAGACCAATGTTTTTATAAACTATTAGAGTTAGTTAGAGTTTGAGGATCTTGTTCTCTAGGAGACCTGCAAGGGGGAATAGGACTAGAATGATTAGGAAGTAGGTGAATGAGGCTAGTTGCCCAATGATAATGAATGGGTGTTCTACTGGTTGGCTGCCTACTCAGGTTAGAATGAGAACGTTGGTTACTAGGGCTCAGAATAGGATTTGTGAGATAGGGCGGAAGGTCATTGATCGTAGTTTAGACGTATGAAGTAGTGGGGTTAGGAATAGGACGAGAATTGAGGCGGCTAGGGCTAGTACACCTCCTAGTTTGTTTGGGATAGATCGGAGGATGGCGTAGGCAAATAGAAAGTATCATTCTGGTTTAATGTGTGGGGGTGTTACTAGGGGGTTGGCTGGTGTAAAGTTTTCTGGGTCCCCTAGGAGGTTGGGGGAGAATAGAGCTAGGGCGACTAGTAGGGAAAGTATTAGTGCAAATCCTAGGATGTCTTTGATGGTGTAGTATGGGTGGAAAGGAATTTTGTCACAATCAGGGGGGATGCCGAGTGGGTTGTTTGATCCTGTTTCGTGAAGGAAGGTGAGGTGAACTAGTGTGAGGCCTACGATAACGAATGGGAGGAGGAAATGGAGAGCGAAAAATCGGGTTAATGTGGGGTTATCTACTGAGAATCCTCCTCAGGCTCATTCTACTAGTGTTTGTCCAATGTAGGGGATTGCTGAGAATAGGTTAGTGATGACGGTAGCTCCTCAGAAAGATATTTGGCCTCATGGTAGAACATATCCTACGAAGGCAGTTGCTATTAGGGTTAGTAGGAGGATAACTCCGATGTTTCAGGTTTCTTTGTTCAGGTATGAGCCGTAGTAAAGTCCTCGGCCGATATGTAGGTAGATGCAGATGAAGAAGAAGGAGGCTCCGTTTGCATGAAGGTTGCGGATAAGTCAGCCGAATTGTACGTCTCGGCATATGTGGGCTACAGAGGAGAAGGCGAGGTTGGTGTCTGCTGTGTAGTGTATGGCTAGCAGGAGTCCTGTAACGATTTGGGTAATCAGGCATAGGCCCAGAAGAGACCCGAAGTTTCATCAAGTTGAGATGTTTGATGGTGTGGGGAGGTCAATTAGGGCATTGTTGATGATTTTTAGTAGTTGGTGGTTTTTACGAAGATTGGGGGCCATTTGGGTTGGTTCTGTATGTAGATATAAGTATAATGAGGATAGATAGAGCAAATGCTCCCAGGTAGGCTTTGATTAGGCCGGTGTGGAGGGTGGTGGCAGTTTTGGCTGCTGTTTGTTGTAGGTTGGCTAGTCCTTCTGGGCCGAATATTTTGTATCAGGAGAGGTCGATTAAATGGGAGGCGATGTTTTGTCCTCCGCTTAGGATTTTGGTTATGCTGAGGCGGTGTGCTAGAGGGTTAAAATATCCTAAGGATACAGAGAAGTTTGAGAGGGTGGTCTGTTTTGTTAGAATGAGGGTTTGGGCTATTTTTGAGATTTCTAGGGCTAGAGCGATGCCTAGGGCGGTGACTGCTAGGGCTGTCATTTTGATGGACAGAGGTATTGTTATTGGAGGAGTTTTTGTGGGGATGATGAAGGAGGTGATTAGGAATCCTGCTATAATGCTTCCTAACGCAAGGCGAGTAATGGGGGAGGTCACTGCTGGGTTGTTTTCGTTTATAGGGGTCAAGGGAGGAATCCGAACGAAGCCGGTCTGTACTAGTACGGTTATACGGATTGTATATACTGCAGTGAAGGAGGTGGCTAGTAGGGTTAGGAGGAGGGCTCAAGCGTTTAGGTATGATGTGCTTAAGCTCTCGATGATTTGGTCTTTTGAGTAGAATCCTGCTAGGAATGGGGTTCCTATTAGGGCGAGGTTGCCAATGGTGAGGCATGAAGTGGTTGTGGGGAGTATTTTTTGGAGTCCTCCTATTTTTCGGATGTCCTGTTCTCCGTTTAGGCTGTGAATGATGGAGCCGGAACATAGGAAGAGCATAGCTTTGAAGAATGCATGGGTTGAGATGTGTAGGAAGGCTAGTTCGGGGAGGTTTAGTCCGATTGTGACTATTATAAGGCCTAGTTGGCTGGAGGTGGAGAAGGCAATAATTTTTTTAATGTCGTTTTGTGTTAGAGCACATGTAGCTGCGAATAGTGTGGATAGTGCGCCTAAACATAGGCATAGGGTTAGGGCGGTTTGGTTGTTGTGGAATAGTGGGTAGGTTCGGATGAGTAGGAAAATTCCTGCTACTACTATTGTGCTGGAGTGTAGGAGTGCGGATACGGGGGTTGGCCCTTCTATGGCAGCTGGGAGTCAGGGGTGTAATCCAAATTGGGCTGATTTGCCAGTTGCAGCTAGGATTAGGCCTAGTAGTGGGAGGGTTGGGGTTTGGTTTGGGGAGGAGAGTTGGTGGATTTCTCAGGTGTTTATGGTAGATGCTAGTCATGCTATGCAGAGGATGAGGCCGATGTCTCCGACTCGGTTGTACAGTACGGCTTGTAGAGCGGCGGTGTTGGCTTCTGCTCGTCCATATCATCAGCTGATTAGGAGGAAGGATATGATTCCGACTCCTTCTCAGCCGATGAACAGTACGAATAGGTTGTTGGCGATAATTAGGATGAGTATTGCGATTAGGAAAAATAGTAGGTAGGTAAAGAATTTTGTGATATACGGGTCTGAGGCTATGTATCATGTTGCGAATTGTAGGATGGATCATGATACGAATAGTGCGATGGGGAAGAAGGTTAGTGAGTAGAAGTCTATTTTTAGGCTTACGGGGATTTTAAAGTTTATGATGTATTTTCATTCTCAGACAGTGGTTAGGCTTTCTGTCCCTGAGTGGATGTAGATTGTTATTGGGATTAGGCTGATTAGGAAGGAAGTTTTAACTGTGTTTGTGATGGTGGTGGGGGTGTTTTTGAGGTTGTTAGATAGGAGGGGAAATAGGATAGGGGTGAAGAGAGTTGCTAGGGTTAGGAGTATGAATGTGTTTAGGACTAGAGATAGGTCCATTACTTTCACTTGGATTTGCACCAAGATGAGTGGCTCCTAAGACCATTGGATTGCTATTATCCTTTGAAAGTAAGGAGACTGAGGTTTTATGCTCAGATGCAAGAGTTAGCAGTTCTCGTTGGTTTGACCTCTCCTCGGCGAGTAAGAAGGGTTTAACTTCTATTTTTAGAATCACAGTCTAATGTTTTGGTTGAAACTATACTTGCATATAGGAAGGCCAGAGATTAGTTCAGGTTTTAGGATGAGAAGTATTATGGGAATTATGTGTAGAGCTATGAGGAGGTGCTCTCGGGTAGAGGTGTTTTGGATTGATGTAATGTGGGATGGGAGTGCGCCTCGTTGCGTGGTAATAAGTATGTATAGGGTGTATGAGGCGGTGAGTAAGATTGCGCCTCCTGTGAGTACGATTGTAAAGGCAGATCAGTTGAATAGTGCGATTACGATGGTTAATTCTGCTATTAGGTTGGTTGTTGGTGGCAGAGCTATGTTTGTTAGGTTGGCTAGTAGTCATCATGTGGCTATTAAGGGTAGGAGGGACTGAAGACCTCGTGTGAGTAGGAGGATTCGGCTGTGGGTTCGTTCGTAGTTGGTGTTTGCTAGGCAAAATAGTATTGAGGAAGTTAGGCCGTGGGAGATTATTAGGATTATTGCCCCTGAAAATGCTCATTGAGTTTGGATTATGGTGGCAGCGATGACAAGTCCTATGTGGCTGACGGATGAGTAAGCGATTAGTGATTTTAGGTCGATTTGTCGTAAGCAGATGGCGCTGGTTATTAGTGCTCCTCATAGTGCTAAGGTGATAAATGGGTAGTGGAGGTTGTTTGATGTTGGATCTACTAGGGCGGTGACTCGTATGATGCCGTATCCTCCGAGTTTTAGGAGTAGGGCTGCTAGTAGTATGGATCCGGCAATTGGGGCTTCTACGTGGGCTTTGGGGAGTCATAGGTGGAGTCCGTATAGGGGAGCTTTGACTATGAAGGCTAAGAGTAGAGCTAGGCTTGCGGCTAGGCCGGATCAGGAGCTGTTTATAGTGGGGTGGGAGAGCTTTAGTATAGGGAAGTATAGAGTGCCGATTTGATTGTGTAGGTGAAGGATGGCGATTAATAATGGTAGTGAGCTGGCGAGCGTATAGAATAGCAGGTAGATGCCAGCGTTTAGGCGTTCTGGCTGGTTTCCTCATCGTGTAATGAGGATAAGAGTGGGGATTAGTGTTGCTTCAAATGCGATGTAGAAGAGTATCAGTTCTGAGGCGGAGAAGGCTAGGAGGATAAATAGTTGAGCCAGGACTATTGTTGTGGTGAAGATTCGTTTGCGGATTGTGGGTTCTAGCTCTAGATGGTTCTGGCTTGCTATAATTATGAGTGGGAGGAGTCAGCAGGAGAGCACTAGTAGTGGGGAGGAAATCTGGTCAATGGAGGTTCACGGAGTGAGGGCTTTGCTTGGGTAGTATGTTGGTGCGAGTCATTGGAGGCTGGCGGTAGCAATTAGTAGGCTGTATAGGGTGGTGTTTGTTCATAGATGTTTACGTGGGGAGAAGAAGGTTAAGGGGAGGAGTATTGTGGTTGGAATAATAATTTTTAGCATTGTAGGAGGTTGAAGTTGTGTAGGTGGTCAGAGCCGTGAGTTCGGGTGGAGGCTACTAGTAGGGCTAATCCTGTGCCTGCCTCGCAGGCGGAGAATGTGAGTATGAGGATAGGTAAGAGGGTGGAGGATGGTGACTGTATTTGGATGGGTCATATGGCTAGGGCTACGTACATGGATAGTATTATGCTTTCCAGACATAGTAGGGCCGAGATTAGGTGAGTTCGGTGGAAGGCTAGGCCTAGGGTGCTTAGGGTGAAGGCTGAGTAGAAGCTTAGGTGGAGATAGGACATAAAGAAAGTTATAGGTTGGATACTATAATTTGTTGAGTCGAAATCAACTGTCTTGGTTAGACTAACTTTCTGTTATTCTGCTCACTCTAAACCTCCTTGAAGTCATTCGTATACTAGTCCTAGCGTAAGGAGGAAGATAAGTGAGGAGGCCCAAATTAGGGTGGTAGTGGGGGATTGTAGTTGGGTGGCTCATGGTAGTGGGAGGAGTAGGGCGATTTCTAGGTCGAATAGAAGGAATAGAATAGCTACCAGGAAAAAGCGGATTGAAAAGGGGAGGCGAGCGGACCCTAGGGGGTCAAAGCCACATTCGTATGGGGATAGCTTTTCTGAGTCTGGGTTTATTTGGGCTAATCAGAAGTTTAGTGTGGTTAGGAGGATGCTTAGGGCTAGTGATAGGGTGAATATGAATAGGATTATGTTAATTACTCTTCTCTGGATTTAAACCAGATTTTAAGGATTGGAAGTCGATTGTAATTAATATACTAGAAGAGTAAGATCCTCATCAGTAGATGAAAATGTAGAGGAATAGTCATACGACGTCTACGAAATGTCAGTATCAGGCTGCTGCTTCGAACCCAAAGTGGTGGTTTGATGTGAAGTGGTATTTGATTAGGCGTAGCAGGCATACTAGTAGGAATGTGGAGCCAATGATTACATGCAGTCCGTGGAATCCAGTGGCGACGAAAAAGGTTGAGCCGTAGACTCCATCGGCGATGGAGAAGGGGGCTTCGTAGTACTCTATGGCTTGGAGGGCTGTGAAGTAAAAGCCTAGGAGGACTGTTAGTAGGAGGGCTTGGATTGCTTGTTTTCGGTTTGCTTCTGTGATGCTGTGGTGTGCTCATGTGACAGTAACTCCTGAGGCTAAGAGAATGGCGGTGTTTAGGAGGGGGACTTCTATGGGGTTTAGGGGTTTAATTCCGACAGGCGGTCATTGTCCTCCTAGTTCTGGAGTGGGGGCTAGGCTTGAGTGGAAGAAGGCTCAGAAAAAGCCTAGGAAGAAGAAGGCTTCTGATGTAATGAATAGGACTATGCCGTATCGTAGTCCTTTTTGTACTACGGGGGTGTGGTGGCCTTGGAATGTGCTTTCTCGTACAATGTCTCGTCATCATTGGAATATGACTAGGATAGTGGCGAGTAGTCCTAGGATTAGGAGTCGAGGGGAGTTGTAGTGGAATCATATTGTTAGTCCTGAGGTGACTAGGAGGGCGGCGGCAGCTCCGAGGATAGGTCATGGGCTGGGGTCTACTATGTGGTAAGAGTGTGCTTGGTGTGCCATTGGTGGGGTTAAATGTTTTCTTGTAGGTAGAGGCTGAGGAGTAGGACGAACACGTAAGCTTGGATTATTGCTACTGCTACTTCTAGGATGGTTAGTAAGAAGAGAACTAGTAAGGTTAAGAGGGAGACTACTGGTATTGTTGAGAATAGGGCTGTTGTGGCTGTGGAGATGAGCTGGATTAGGAGGTGTCCTGCTGTGAGGTTAGCAGTTAGGCGGACGCCCAGGGCTAATGGACGGATAAGTAGGCTTGTTGTTTCGATTAGAATTAGCGCTGGGATTAGTGGGGTTGGAGTACCTTCTGGCAAGAGGTGGCCCAGGGATGCGGAGGGTTGGTTTCGTAGTCCTGTTAGGAGAGTGGCGAGTCATAGGGGGAAGGCTAGGGCCAGGTTTATGGATAGTTGAGTGGTTGGGGTGAATGTGTATGGTAGTAGGCCTAGTAGGTTGATGAGTAGCAAGAAGATTATGAGGGATGTTAGGATTAGGGCTCATTTGTGTCCTTTTTTGTCTAGAGGTATTATTAGTTGTTTTGTGACTAGGTTGATGAATCATAATTGCAGAGTAGAGAGTCGGTTGGTAATTCATCGGTTGTCTAAGGAGGGTAGTAGTAGGGCTGGAAATGTTATTGAGATGAGGATTAGTGGGATTCCTAGGAGGGATGGGCTTGAGAATTGATCGAAAAAGCTTAGGTTCATGGTCAGACTCAAGGTGTGGTGCTTGGGGTAGTAAATGGTTTGTTAGATGGGGGGTTTATTGTTACGAATGATAGAAGTTTGGGTTGAATAATTAGGGAGTAGGTGAGTCATGAAGTGAGCATGATAAAAAATCATGGGTTGGGGTTTAGTTGAGGCATATCATTAAGGAGGGGGAGAGCCCTCTTTCTTTAGCTTAAAAGGCTAATGCTGGTTCATAGCTTCTTAATGATTAGGATGATATTAGAGTAGATCAGCTCTCGAAGTTGGCGAGTGGAGTGGATTCTACTACAATTGGTATAAAGCTGTGGTTGGCTCCGCAGATTTCTGAGCATTGTCCGTAGAAAACTCCGGGTCGGGAGGCAAGGAAGGAGGTTTGGTTGAGGCGTCCTGGGATTGCGTCGGTTTTTACTCCTAGGCTGGGGACGGCTCATGAGTGGAGTACGTCGTCTGCTGTGACAATGACTCGGATGGAGGAGCTTATGGGGACAACAACACGATGGTCTACTTCTAGTAGGCGGAAATGTCCTCGGGGTAGGTCTGCTGTAGGGATTATGTAAGAGTCAAATGTCAGGTCTTTTAGGTCGGTGTATTCGTATGTTCAGTATCATTGGTGGCCGATGGCTTTTAGGGTCAGGTCGGGTTCGTTGATTTCATCCATCATGTAGAGGATTCGTAGTGATGGTAAAGCTAGTGTGACTAGTACTATGGCTGGGAGGATTGTTCAGACGAGTTCGATTTCTTGTGCATCGACTGTGCTTGATGATAGTTTTTCTGTTAGTATTAGGGTCAGTAGGTAGAGGACTAAGCTACAGATTGCTAGGGCGATCATTAGGGCATGATCGTGAAAGCCTATAAGTTCTTCTATGATGGGGGAGGAAGCGTCTTGGAAGTTAAGTTGTGAGTGGTTGGCCATGGTGAGTGAGGAGGTGTGCTGGGTTTTCACCTGCAATTTAGTCTTGACAAGGCTATGTAATTATTTTACTAACACCTCTTTATGAGAAAGAAGCATAAGTGGTCTATGCGGTTGGCTTGAAACCAACATATGGGGGTTCGACTCCTTCCTTTCTTGGACTTGGACGAAGGCTGGTTCTTCGAAGGTGTGGAAGGGGGGCGGGCAGCCGTGGATTCATTCAACGTTTGTGCTTGTCAGCTCTGGTTGTAGGACTTTACGTTTTGATGCGAAGGCTTCTCAGATGATGAAGACTAGCATAATTACGGCTGTTAGGGAGATTAGTGAGCCTACGGAGGAGATAGCGTTTCATAGTGTGTAGGCATCTGGGTAGTCTGAGTATCGTCGTGGTATACCGGCTAGGCCTAGGAAGTGTTGGGGGAAGAAGGTTAGGTTCACGCCTACGAATATTACTCCGAAGTGGGCTTTGGCTCATGTTGAGTGGAGGGTATATCCGGTAAATAGGGGGAATCAGTGTGTGAAACCTGCCAGGATTGCAAAGACTGCTCCTATTGACAGGACATAGTGGAAGTGGGCAACTACGTAGTAGGTGTCGTGCAGGGCAATGTCCAGGGAGGAGTTTGCCAGTACGATCCCTGTTAGTCCTCCAATGGTGAATAGGAAGATGAAGCCTAGGGCTCATAGTATAGGGGGGTCTCATTTGATTGTACCTCCGTGTAGGGTAGCCAGTCAGCTGAATACTTTAATGCCAGTAGGGATGGCGATGATTATAGTAGCGGATGTGAAGTATGCTCGAGTGTCAACGTCCATGCCTACTGTAAATATGTGGTGGGCTCAGACGATGAACCCTAGGAATCCGATGGATAGCATTGCTCATACTATTCCTATGTAGCCGAAAGGTTCTTTTTTTCCGGCGTAGTATGTCACTACGTGGGAGATGATTCCAAATCCTGGGAGAATTAAGATGTAGACTTCTGGGTGTCCGAAGAATCAGAAGAGGTGTTGGTATAAAACAGGGTCTCCTCCTCCTGCAGGGTCAAAGAATGTAGTGTTGAGGTTACGGTCTGTGAGGAGCATTGTGATACCAGCAGCTAGTACTGGTAGAGAGAGTAGCAGTAGGACTGCGGTGATTAGGACTGATCAAACGAATAGTGGGGTTTGATATTGTGAGAGGGCAGGAGGTTTTATGTTAATTGCTGTTGTAATGAAGTTGATTGCACCTAGAATTGAAGAGATACCAGCCAGGTGTAGGGAGAAAATTGCCAGGTCGACTGAAGCTCCGGCGTGGGCTAGGTTGCCAGCTAGCGGAGGGTACACGGTTCAGCCTGTGCCTGCTCCTGCTTCGACTGTAGATGATGCTAGCAGGAGGAGGAAGGATGGGGGTAGTAGTCAGAAGCTTATGTTGTTTATTCGAGGGAATGCTATGTCTGGAGCTCCGATTATTAGGGGAACCAGTCAGTTTCCGAATCCCCCGATTATAATGGGCATGACTATGAAGAAGATTATTACGAAAGCATGAGCAGTAACGACTACATTGTAGACTTGGTCGTCTCCTAGGAGGGCTCCGGGTTGACCTAGTTCTGCTCGAATAAGGAGGCTTAGGGCGGTACCTACTATTCCGGCTCATGCGCCAAAAATTAGGTATAGTGTTCCGATATCTTTGTGGTTGGTAGAGAATAGTCATCGGTTGATGAATGTCATAGGTAAGATGGCTGAGTGTATAAGCGTTAGGCTGTAGTCCTTTTTACAGAGGTTCAATTCCTCTTCTTATCGGCTCTGTAGTGAAGTTCATAGTGAGTTGCAAGCTCATTGATGTGCATTAATCATGCGCCGGGGCCTGTTAGGCAGAAGCCCGTTGGTTGAGGCATATAGCTGTTAACTATAGTATCATGGGATCGAAGCCCATCTGTCTAGGGGCGCTGAGGAAGGTCCTAGCTTAATTAAAGTATCTGAGTTGCATTCAGAGGATGCAGGGTAATGTCCTGCGGATCTTAGCAGAAACTAAGAGGGTTTAACTCTTGTTTAAGGCTTTGAAGGCCTTCGGTTTAAGTAATCCTAAGTTTCTTAGATGGTAGCGAGAATTATGGGGGAGGCAGGCAGTAGGGTAATGGACATAGTGGTTAGGATGGCGATTAGTGTTGGGGTTGGTTTGTGGGTGTGTCACTGTTTCATGTGGTTTGTAGTGTGTGGGGGGAGTGTGATTGTTGTGCAGTAGGCTAAGCGGAGGTAGAAAAACAGGCTTAGCAGGGAGAGGAGTGAGATGATTGTAGCTGCTGGGGCTATGTCTTGTTTAGTTAGTTCTTGAATGATGAGTCATTTGGGGAGGAATCCCGTTAGAGGGGGGAGTCCTGCAAGTGAGAGTAGAGTTAGGAGCAGTATTGCGTTTAGTGATGGTATTTTGGTCCATGCTGCTATTAGAGTAGATAGTTTCAGGACTTTCATTGAGTTTATGGTGAGGAATACAGTTGTAGTTATTAGCGCATATAGGTAGAAGTTGAGAAGGGTGAGTTTAGGGCTGTAGGCGAGGATAATTGCTATTCAGCCTAAGTGGGAAATGGATGAGAAAGCTAGAATTTTTCGGATTTGTGTCTGGTTGAGTCCTATTCATCCCCCTAAGGCAGTTGAAAGGATGGCTATGGTGGTTAGTAATGTAGGGTTTAGTGAGGATGAAGTTATGTATAATAGTGTAATTGGTGGGAGTTTTATGGCAGTGGATAGTAGGAGGCCGGTGGTAAGAGGGGAGCCTTGCAGTACTTCTGGGAATCAGAAATGGAAGGGTACTAGTCCTAGTTTTATTGCGATAGCTGAAGTTAGGATTAGACATGATGTTGGGTGGGTGAGTTGGGTAATGTCCCATTGTCCCGTACATCACGCGTTAGTTATACTGGAGAATAGGACTAGGGCAGAAGCAGCTGCTTGTACCAGGAAATACTTAGTGGCAGCTTCAATGGCCCGCGGGTGGTGGGATTTTGAGATTAGTGGTAGAATGGCTAGTGTGTTAATTTCCAGGCCGGCCCAGGCCATGATTCAGTGGTTGCTCGAGATAGTGATGGTGGTTCCTAGGAGTAGGCTGGTGATGAAAATTAGTTTTGCCTGGGGATTCATTAGTAGGGGAAGGGGTTAAACCATCATTTTCGGGGTATGGGCCCGATAGCTTGTTTAGCTGACCCTACTAGAAAGTAATATAAGGGAAGTATGGAGGATTTTGATTCCTCTAGTGCGGGTTCGACTCCTGCTTTTCTAAGTGCAAGGAAATGAGAGGGTTGGTGCACCTCCATGTTCACTTTATCATAGTGACCCTTAGCATTCAGGCACATTTCCGCTGAAGGTCTTAGGTAGGGAGGCAGGCCCGCGTAGCAAATTGGTATGCTGGTGTGTCAGAGGCATAGTGCTAGTGTGAGCGGGAGGAAATTTTTTCATAGTAGGTGCATTAGTTGGTCATATCGGAATCGAGGGTAAGAGGCGCGGATTCATAAAAATCCTGCCGATAGAAGTAGGACTTTTGTGGCTAAGACTACAGGGAACAGCTCTTGGGGGAGGTTGAATAGGCTTGGGTTGAAGAATAGAATTGTGGTTAGCGTGTTTATAAGCATAATGTTGGCGTATTCAGCTAGGAAAAAAAGGGCGAATGGTCCTGCTGCATACTCTACGTTGAACCCTGAGACCAGCTCTGATTCTCCCTCCGTTAGGTCGAAGGGAGCGCGGTTAGTTTCGGCCAGTGTGGATACGTATCATATTATGGCGAGGGGTCAGCAGGCGAAGATAAGGTAGAGGGGTTCTTGGGTGACTGCAAGGGCGCTAAGGGTGTAGTTTCCGCTGAGGAGCACTACAGATAGGAGGATGATTGCTAGGGTTACTTCGTAAGAGATTGTTTGGGCTACAGCTCGCAGTGCACCGATTAGAGCGTATTTTGAGTTGGAGGCTCATCCTGATCATAAAATGGAGTATACTGCTAGGCTTGACATGGCTAGTAGGAATAGAATGCCTAGGTTGAGGTCTGCCAGGGAGAATGGGATAGGGAGTGGGGTTCAGATCGAGATTGCTAGGAGCAATGCTAGTATAGGGGTTGTAATGAATAGGATGGGGGAGGATGTTGAGGGTCGAATAGGCTCTTTGATGAATAATTTGATTCCATCTGCTAGGGGTTGTAGCAGTCCAAATGGGCCTACAATATTTGGGCCTTTACGGCCTTGTATGTAACTTAGGATTTTGCGTTCTACTAGTGTGAGGAAAGCTACTGCAATCAGGATTGGAAGGGCATAGGAGAGGGCTATGATGAGGTTTACTAGGAGGGGGTAGTTAGTCATGGGTCGAGTTAAGCTAGGGAGAGGATTTGAACCTCTGATTTAAAGGACTTAAGCCTTTTGCATTTTCCGAGCTCTGCCACGCTAGCTGGTCCTTTTCTTGGACGTGGTGTGGTGAGATAGCCTTTTGTAATTTAGTTGACTTCATTACTTAAGGCGAAGGCTTGCTTGTGGTATTGGCCTCACTTTTCCTATCCTTTCGTACTGGGAAGAGTTCATCATAGATAGAAACCGACCTGGATTGCTCCGGTCTGAACTCAGATCACGTAGGACTGTTAATCGTTGAACAAACGAACCCTTAGTAGCGGCTGCACCACTAGGATGTCCTGATCCAACATCGAGGTCGTAAACCTCCTCTTCGATACGGACTCTTGGAGGAGATTGCGCTGTTATCCCTGGGGTAGCTTGGTCCATTGATCAATTGTATTGGGTCTGGATGCTATTCGCACGTTGAGGGGTCGCTCTCAGTCTAGAGTTGTGGTCTAATTTTTGGAGGTTCTGTTTTTCTCCAAGGTCGCCCCAACCGAAAAACGCAGGCCAGGAGCTTGTAAGTCAGTGAACCCGGTGGGTGTGTAGGTGCTTTAAGGTGGCTGCTGGTTTTGAAGTTCCACAGGGTCTTCTCGTCTTATGTGTTTATCCCTGCTTTTGTACAGGAAGATCAATTTCACCGATTGCCTGTAAGAGACAGTTAAGACCTCGTTTAGCCATTCATACTAGTCTCGATTTATGGGACAATTGATTGCGCTACCTTTGCACGGTTAGGATACCGCGGCCGTTGAACGTGAGTCACTGGGCAGGCATCACCTTCAATACTTGTTTTTGGTTTGCTGAAGGCTATGTTTTTGGTAAACAGTCGGGCCTTGACGGGTTTGCCTAGTTCCTTTTACAGGTTTTAATCTTTCTTAATGGACGCTCCTCTGTCGGGTTAACAAGATGTTTAATACTCTGCTTGTTTGATTGGTCGTATATTGGTAGTTTGTTAATAATGTCTGGATGTAAGCTTGCGTCGAAGAGGGAGGACCCTGGTTACTCATTCTAGCATTAATTCTCCTATTTAAATAGGTTAGCCTGTTAGTGGGGAGGGAGTCGTAAGGTTCTTAAATTTTTAGAGTACTGAGCTTTAACGCACTCTTTGTTGGTGGCTGCTTGAGGGCCCACAGTAAGTTGGTGTGTTGGTACTTATCCGCTCGTAGAGATTGTATTCTTTTTTAAAGGAGCTGTACCCCCTTTAAATAGCCCTTAATTCGCTTCATTAGGGTTCGTGGGTTTCCTTGGAGAAGAATTAAGAGTGAACTTAGATTCGTTTCACAGGCAACCAGCTATCACCCAGCTCGATTGGCTTTTCACCTCTACTAACAAGTCATCCCACTCTTTTGCCACAGAGACGGGTTCGCTCAATAATAGCTGCTCGTAAGTAGCTCGCTTGGGTTTCGGGGTGGCAAACTTAAATTCATTTTGCTTGGTTTTTCTTGCTAGACCATGATGCAAAAGGTACAAGGGTTGATCTTTGCTGTTTTTAGCTTAGGTTTTTCACTGCTATTTCATCTTTCCCTTACGGTACGTAGTCTCTATCGCTCCAATGGTGTCTTTTCTATCGCCTATACTGGGACTAGTAAATGCTTTAGTTGGGTGTGGGAAGTAGCTTTGTTATTCCAGGTCATGTCGATTGGGCTAGAGTTTGGCATCAAGACGATCTGGTATTAGCAGATATTTTTCAGGTGTAAGCTGAATGCTTTCGTTTAAGCTACGTCTTGGTAGTCTAAGTGCACCTTCCGGTACACTTACCTTGTTACGACTTACCTCATCTTTGGCTGCATGGCTTATTAATTTATAGTGGGAGGGGGCGCCTATGAGGAGGGTGACGGGCGGTATGTACGTGCCCCAGGGCCGGCTTAAAGAGGGCTCGATTGTCCCACTTTACTGCTAAATCCGCCTTCCAGAGACAGTTTCATGTCTCTTTGCCGTTTGTTCTAATTTAGAAAATGTAGCCCATTACTTCCATTCCATAGGCTATACCTTGACCTGTCTTATTAGCGTGGTTGGGCTATTGCGCTCACTGTTAGGCCTTCAGGGGAGGTGAGCTGGCGACGGCGGTATGTAGGCTGTTTTGGCAAGGAATGGTCAGGTATATCGTGGATCATCGATTACAGAACAGGCTCCTCTAGGTGGGTTTGGGGCACCGCCAAGTCCTTAGAGTTTTAAGCGTTGGTGCTCGTAGTTCTCGGGCGGATGCTTTAGTAGGGGTAAGCATCAAGATTTAGGGCCAGGCATAGTGGGGTATCTAATCCCAGTTTGGGCCCTGGCTTTCGTGGAGTTCAATTAATCGTTGTTCTAAGATCTTCTTTAATAAGGTGGCCTTATTGACATCTTGGGCTTGCGACAGCTCAGTTGTTTTTTAATCTTAGTTACTTGGATAGCATGTGACCACTCTTTACGCCGTTATAATGTTAATTTGGGTCTCCTGTATGACCGCGGTGGCTGGCACAGGATTTACCAACCCTAATTTGCTATGGCTAAGTCAAGTTTACACTCATTGCTTAATATTAATTACTGCTGATGACCCGTGGGGGCGTGGCAATTGCAAGACGTCTTGGGCTACGGTTGTGGTGAGCCTGATGCCTGCTCCTATCTACTTGGTTAAGGTGTCCAGGGCGTCTACACTGGCGCGCGGATACTTGCATGTATATACCTAGCAAAAACTAACAGTAAGGTTAGGACTAAGTCATACCCTTGGGTGCGTATGGCAGCCGTCTTGACATCTTCAGTGTCATGCTTTTTGTAAGCTACAAGGACGCTGGTTGAAGGGTTGGATGTTTTGTGAGTATGGTTTATATTTTTGTTTGGTTTTTTGGGGGGAATGGGTAGGGGGGGATGGGGTAGTTGTTTGCTGCGCGGGGGTGGTGGTTTGTTTTAGGAAGGTTTCTGTGATTGTTTTAGGATTATGATAAAATGATTGATATTAATTGTTTGGTTTGTTGTATTAGAAAATATAGAGGAAGGTTAATTGAAAATAAATGTGTAATAAATGATTTGGAAAATGTAGGAAAGTATGGTTTAATTGTTTAATGAAAAAAGAATAAAAAAATGTAAAGATAAAAAAAACACGCGTAAAATGGGCTTTAAAGGCAAAGTCCCTAGAAAATGATAAAATAATAAATATGTCCGGCAACCATTACACTATCTGTTGTCTAGAGGTAGGTAGCGCGCCCTCCATGAATGGGGTCAAAGTGCATCAGTGTCAAGTTTGCGACGACCTTATCCACAGACCATGACATTCTGGGTGTTAGGGGATTCATATGTTCGGCGGTCATGTGATGGACATGTCAAGAGGAAGATATCACCTGCGACGCACTTGAAGGGCTTATTGAAGAGACGCCAAAAAAAAACAAGTGTAAGAGGTCGGTATGCCGAAATCGGTGAGAGTAGGGAGGAGTATTCAACCGACCACTTGTATCTGTGAAGAGCAAGGAAGGCGGCTAGTATGGAAAGTATGGTCCTGAAGTTACAACCAATAGCGCAAAAGAGCAAGTTTAGGAGATGTATGCGCTTGAAGTTCAAGAACCTAAATCACCCATACGTTGAGTAGCTCGGTTCTCGTGAGAAGCGCGATCAATAGATAACCATGCTCTCTGGCTTGGGCGTGCTTGAAGGCTGTTGGCCGGGAATTTTACCTAGGAGGTGGGCGAATTCAATAGACTAGGGGAATTCAAAGGTGTACAGGGACATTCCTCGTTTACTGGTTGGGAGTTGGGCATAATGGAAAGGTCCTGGGTCTGTGGGTAACGCTTGCGGCTTGGCCGTGGGTAGGATAAATTGGGCTGTATGGTACCTGAAACAAGAATGTGCCTGGAGGGTAAATTGTCCGAATAACACCCGTTTTGGAGATAATGTTTGGGCTTTTCGTGGCGTGCCATAGCGTATGGGATGGATTATCCTACATTTCATAGACTGTCTGATGTGGCGGAGGATGTCATGCATATTATACATACCCTAAAAAGCATGAAGAAAACATGCTGGGGGGGGAAGGGGGGGGGGTC